GCCAGAAAAGATTCTTATTCAATCATTAATTGGTTGTGTATTAGCAGATGATGTATATATAGGTTCACGATGTATTGCTACTAGAAATCAAGATATTGGGATTGGGCTTGTAAATCGATTCATAACCTTTCGAGCACAACCAATATCTATTCGAACTCCCTTTACCTGTAGGAGTACATCTTGGATCTGTCGATTATGTTATGGGCGGAGTCCTACTCATGGCGACCTGGTTGAATTGGGAGAAGCTGTAGGTATTATTGCGGGTCAATCAATTGGAGAACCAGGCACTCAATTAACATTAAGAACTTTTCATACCGGCGGAGTATTCACGGGGGGTACTGCAGAACATGTGAGAGCGCCTTGTAATGGAAAAATCAAGTTCAATGAGGATTTGGTTCATCCGACACGCACCCGTCACGGGCATCCTGCCTTTCTATGTTCTATAGACTTGTATGTAATCATTGAGAGTGAAGATCTTATTCACAATGTCAATATTCCGCGAAAAAGTTTTCTTTTAGTTCAAAATGATCAATATGTAGAATCCGAACAAGTGATTGCTGAGATTCACGCAGTAACACCTACTTTTCATTTTAAGGAGAGGGTTCGAAAACATAGTTATTCTGATTCAGACGGAGAAATGCACTGGAGTACCGATGTGTATCATACATCTGAATTTACATATGGGAATGTGCATCTATTACCAAAAACAAGTCATTTGTGGATATTATTAGGAGGTCCGTACAGATCCAGTCCAGTCTCCCTTTCGCTTCACAAGGATCAAGATCAACTGAACGTGCATTCTCTTTCTGTCAAGCGAAGGTATATTTCTAACCCCCCTGTAACTAAACACCGGCCGAGACACCACCCATTTTGTTCGGATTTTTATTGTAATCTAATATATCCGGCCATTCTCCACGAGAATTCTGATTTATTGTCAAAGAGGCGCAGAAATGGATTTCTTATTTTACTCCAATCAATTCAAGGAGGCCAGAACGGACTAACGCCCCCTCCGAGTATCTCGCTTGAAATCCCCTTAAATGTTATTTTCCATAGAAATAGTATTCTTTCTTATTTCGATGATCCTAGATATAGAAGAAAGCGTTCGGGGATTACTAAATATGGATATGGGAATACCGAAATGCATTCAATCCTTAAAAAGGAAGATTTGGTTGAGTATCGAGGAGTCAAGGAATTTATGCCAAAATACCAAATCAAAATGAAAGTGGATCGCTTTTTTTTTATTCCCGAGGAAGTGCATATCTTATCCGGATCTTCTTTCATAATGGTACGTAACAATAGTATCGTTGGAGTAGATACACAAATCACCTTAAATATAAGAAGCCGAGTAGGCGGGTTGGTACGGGTGGAGAGAAAAAAAAACAGAATTGAACTTAAAATATTTTCTGGAGATATCCATTTTCCTGTGGATACCGATAAAATATCCCGGTATAGCAGCGTTTTGATCCCACCAGGAAGGGGAAAGGTAAATTCCAAGGAATCCAAAAAATTGACAAATTGGATCTATGTCCAACGCATTACACCTAGCAAAAAAAAGTATTTTGTTTTGGTTCGACCTGTCGTCACATATGACATAATGGATGGCCTAAATTTCGCAGCAATTTTCCCTCTTGATATTTTGCAGGAAAGTGATAATGTGCAACTTCGAGTTGTCAAGTATATCCTTTCTAGAAAGGGCAACCCAAACCCAATTAGAGGAATTTCGGATACAAGTATTCAATTAGTTCGGACTTGTTTAGTGTTGAATTGGGAACAAGATAACAAAAGCTCTTATAACGAGGAAGCCCGTGCTTCTTTTGTTGAACTAAGAACAAACGATTTTTTGCAGCATTTCTTAAGAATCGATTTGGCAAAATCTCCTATTTCATATATCGGAAAAAGAAATGATTCCTCAGTTTCAGGATTGCTCTCGGATAATGGAACAGATTGCACCCATAGCAATCCATTTTCTTCCATTTATTCCAAGGCAAGGATTCAACAATTCCTTAACCCACCAAATCAAGGAACTATTCATACGTTGTTGAATAGAAATAAGCAATTCCAATCATTGATAATTTTGTTAGCATCCAAGTGTTCTCGAATGAGCCCATTCAAACGCGTAAACTATCACAATGTAATAAAAGAATCCATTCAAAAGGGTTTCCTAATTGAAATTCGGGAGTCATTGGGACCTTTAGGCTCATCTCCTTCAATCGATCATTTTTATTTATTTTACCATTTAAAAACTCATAATCAGATCTTGTTAACAAACTATTTGCAACTTGACAATTTAAAACAGACTTTTCAAGCAATTAAATATTATTCAATGGATGAAAGTGGTCGAATTTATACTACTGATCCGGGCAGTAACATTATTTTCAACCCATTCTGTTTGAGTTGGTATTTTATCCGTCACAGTTGTTGCGAAGAGACCTCTCCAATAATAAGTCTTGGACAGTTTATTTGTCAAAATGTGTGTATAGACAAAAACAGACCGCACCAAAAATCCGGTCAAGTTATATTAGTTCAAGGTGATTCTGTAGTAATACGATCAGCTAAACCTTATTTGGCCACCCCAGGAGCAACTGTTCATGGCCATTATGGGGAAATTTTTTACGAAGGAGACACATTAGTTACATTTATATATGAAAAATCGAGATCGGGTGATATAACGCAGGGTCTTCCAAAAGTGGAACAGGTGTTAGAAGTGCGCTCGATTGATTCAATATCGATAAATCTCGAAAAGAGGATTGAAGGTTGGAACGAATGTATAACAAGAGTTCTTGGAATTCCTTGGGGATTCTTGGTTGGTGCTGAGCTAACTATAGCGCAAAGTCGTATCTCTTTGGTTAATAAGATCCAAAAGGTTTATCGATCCCAGGGGGTGCAGATTCATAATAGGCATGTAGAGATTATTGTACGTCAAATAACATCAAAAGTTTTGGTTTCAGAAGACGGAATGTCTAACGTTTTTTCACCCGGAGAACGAATTGGATTGGTGCGAGCCGAACGAATGGGACGCGCTTTGGAAGAAACAGTTTGTTACCGAGCAATCTTATTGGGAATAACAAGAGCATCCCTCAATACTCAAAGCTTCATATCGGAAGCGAGTTTTCAAGAAACTGCTCGAGTTTTAGCAAAAGCAGCTCTACGGGGGCGTATTGATTGGTTGAAAGGTTTGAAAGAGAACGTTGTTTTGGGGGGGATGATACCTGGCGGGACCGGATTCAAAGGATTGATGCACCCTTCAAAACAATACAACAAAATTCCTTTTGAAATTAAAAAAAAAAGTCGATTTGATGGAGAAATGAGAAATATTTTGTTTTACCACCGAAAATTCTTTGAAGGGGGATAATCAAAGAATTTCCACGATACACCAGAACAATCATTTATCAGATTTCATGAAGGGATTCATTCCTTTCACTACTTTCTTTGATTTGGTGTATTCATTTGATTTAATAATAAAAAGAGAAATGTCTAGAAACGAATAGAATAGCTTGGGTCATGGCTCTACGTCCAATTATAGGGTAGATCAGAAGGTTCCATGGGAACAATCTTTTATTTCAGTTCGGGGTTCCCGTCTCTTAAAAAAAAAAAGGGGGGGGGGAGAAATGACAAGAAGATATTGGAACATCAATTTAGAACAGATGATGGGAGCGGGGGTTCATTTTGGTCATGGTACTAGGAAGTGGAATCCTAAAATGGGACCTTATATCTCTGCAAAGCGTAAGGGTATTCATATTACAAATCTAACTCGAACTGCTCGTTTTTTATCAGAAGCTTGTGATTTGGTTTTTGAGGCAGCAAGTAGAGGAAAACAATTCTTAATTGTCGGTACCAAAAATAAAGCAGCTGATTCAGTAGCATGGGCTGCAATACGGGCTCGGTGTCATTATGTTAATAAAAAATGGCTCGGCGGTATGTTAACGAATTGGTCTACTACAGAAACGAGACTTCATAAGTTCAGGGACTTGAGAATGGAACAAAAAACAGGGAGACTTAGCCGTCTTCCAAAAAGAGATGCAGCCGTGTTCAAAAGACAATTAGCTCGTTTGCAAACATATCTGGGTGGGATTAAATATATGACAGGTTTACCCGATATTGTAATCATCGTCGATCAGCACGAAGAATATACAGCTCTACAAGAATGTATCGCTTTGGGAATTCCAACAATTTGTTTAATTGATACAAATTGTAACCCCAATCTAGCAGATATCTCAATTCCAGCGAATGATGATGCTATATCTTCAATCCGATTAATTCTTAACAAATTAGTAGTCGCAATTTGTGAAGGGCATTTTAGCTATATAAGAAATCCTTGATTAATAATACGATAAATAACTTACTTCGCAAATCCCATATATTTTTATTTTTGAGTCAATTACTATTTCTGAATAAAAAAATAAATAAGAATAGCCAGGATATTATGTGATTAGTTAGTATTCAAAATAGTAATCTTAGATTAGTAATCTTAGTTGGTATTCAAAATATCTGATTCAAGTAGGCAAAGAGATGGTTTAATCAAAAGTGAATTTTTTTTTCAGAGGGTAATATGAATGTTCTAGTAAACACACTAACACTAAAAGGCTTGTACGATGTATCTGGTGTGGAAGTAGGCCAACATTTCTATTGGCAAATAGGTAGTTTCCAAGTCCATGGCCAAGTACTTATGACTTCTTGGGTTGTAATTGCTATCTTATTAGGTTCGGCCACTATAGCTGTTCGCAACCCACAAACCATTCCGAATTGGAGTCAAAATTTCTTCGAATATGTTCTTGAATTTATTCGAGATGTCAGTAAAACTCAAATTGGAGAAGAGTATGGTCCGTGGGTTCCTTTTATTGGAACTATGTTTCTATTTATTTTTGTTTCTAATTGGTCAGGAGCTCTTTTCCCTTGGAAAGTCATACAATTACCTCATGGAGAGTTAGCTGCACCCACGAATGATATAAACACTACTGTTGCTTTGGCTTTACTCACGTCAGTGGCATATTTCTATGCGGGTCTTACAAAAAAAGGATTAGGGTATTTCGGGAAGTATATTCAACCAACTCCAATCCTTTTACCGATTAACATCTTAGAAGATTTCACAAAACCTTTATCGCTTAGTTTTCGACTTTTCGGGAATATCTTAGCTGATGAATTGGTCGTTGTTGTTCTTGTTTCTTTAGTCCCTTCAGTGGTTCCTATACCTGTTATGTTCCTTGGATTATTTACAAGTGGTATTCAAGCTCTTATTTTTGCAACCCTAGCTGCGGCTTATATAGGTGAATCTATGGAGGGCCATCATTGAAATAGTCTTTTTTCTTTTTTTTTTTTGTCAAAACAATAAATAACAATAGACGTTTGGCTCACGATAATTTACTCAAAGAATATACAACTACATCATATACGATAGAAAGGAATAGCAAAACCAAAAAAAGAAAGTACGATTTTAGATATTAGGATATTAGAGCGTTGCAAAAAAGGGAAAGAAGCAAAAAAGATCTTTTTCCTAAAGTTATCTCTAAAGTTATCTTCCGTCCACTTACTAGCATACCCCCCCCTCTCAACGAATATTCTATTTCTACCCCATTTATTAGTTTATTAGTTCTTAGCCTATTATTTAGTATTTAGATTTATTTATTTATTCTATTATTTCAACCAAAACCAATTGAAATAATAGAATGCTTGGAGTGTATGTGCAGGACATACGAAAAAGGAGAAAAGAGCGAAGAATTCCCTTTTTAGTTGATTTTATTCACGGATTGGACAAACAAAACTAGTAAAAAATCAAAATAATAATAGGAAGCGGTTAGATAGAATTTGAATAGCTAAAAAAAGTCAACTCTTGGAGATATTTCAAGAATTGATTCTCAAATCCTATTCTATTGATCTATTGAATCGAAGATAAACAAGTTGGTTTACGCTATGGAAGAAAGACATGTATATGTGATATTAGATATTGTTGGGTATATATGAATTAAAGATAGATTCGTTGGACCTACTCCTCTCATTTTCAGCAACAGAAGTCCTTTCTTTTCCGTTTCCTTGTTACTGTGAATTGAATAAAAAACCCGACGAAATTACAAAAAGGATGTAAGAATTCAAATACCAGTTCGGAACCAAGAAATCGAAGTAGTTCTGATGATTTACTAATACTATTATTTCAATTCGAAGTTCTTAGTTACTTCTACTAAATGAATCCTACGACGTAATAATAATAATTAAGGCATAACTCGTTGGGTGGTTGTATCATTAACTATTTCTTTTTTTGGTACGAGGAACTTATCATGAATCCACTAATTTCTGCCGCTTCTGTTATTGCTGCTGGGTTGGCTGTAGGACTTGCTTCTATTGGACCGGGGGTTGGTCAAGGGACTGCCGCGGGTCAAGCTGTAGAGGGTATCGCGAGACAGCCTGAGGCGGAGGGCAAAATACGAGGTACTCTATTGCTTAGTCTAGCTTTTATGGAAGCTTTAACAATTTATGGACTGGTTGTAGCATTAGCCCTTTTGTTTGCGAATCCTTTTGTTTAATATTTTATATTAGAAATATAAAATATATACTTGTTGCCTTGGACTTGTCGTTTCGTTTTTCAAATTATATCAAGATTTAATTCCGAGAATTACGTAGTCGTTGACAAAATCAAATAACCTAAGGGAAGGTCGGATTTGCGGATGAGGAATTAGTATCCCGCCTCGCTTTTATCCTTCCCGTTCCTACTCCAAGAGAAACTAAGCCTTGAAACAGGGGGGGGGGTAGTTCACATAAATCAAATCCACTTCACAATTTCCCAACAGGAACAAGAAAGGGCTAAATAAAAAGAGGTGCGAAGTGATACAAAAATAACTCTAGTCAATTTTTGAGTCGATCTAGTTAGTCTATCCATACGAGGAGATGATATGAAAAATATAACCGATTCTTGCCTTTCTTGGGGCTGCTGGCCATCCGCCGGGAGTTTCGGGTTTAATACCGATATTTTATCAACAAATCTAATAAATCTAAGTGTCGTGCTTGGTGTATTGATCTTTTTTGGAAAGGGAGTGTGTGCGAGTTGTCTATTTCAAGAATCGGCGGGATCCAACCAGCTGTACCCTTTTTGTTCTAACTAGGAAAGAAAAGAAAGGTGCACGATTGCGCGAATTACTTCGGACTAAATATAAATTAAGAAATTTTATGTTTTATGGAAGAAACATAGCATTTCGTGATTCAATTCATTGGTAAAACCTACCTTGATTCTCTATCAACCAATAACGCGGGACCCCTAATATGGTTAAAACAAACCTTTTGAAGTCTAGATGCAGCGTGGTACTCTTTCTACCAAGATGTTAATATAGAGATGGTTCAAAATGAATATTTTCTTGATAGAGAACACTCCTATTGATAAAATGATTTGAACGGCCTCTTGTAACTTATTGTAAAAGAGGGCATTTCGCCCTTTTTTATCCAATGCTGAAGCGACGACCTATGTGTTATGTATACGTAAGAAAATTTTTTTGGATTTTTAGAAACAAAAGAAAC